CCCTAGATCCGGACCCCCCCTTCCCCCCCAGTATGTTTTTATTCATACTTTAAGGGTATGTACAAAATGCATGACATTCTTTGCCACATCAGACAGTCCATGAAATGTAGGACACCCCACATCATACGCTATGCCTCTCCACAAAACGCCCAAACATTATCTCCAAAACGGACCTCATTCGGCCAATATCCCCTCCAGGCACATTCTTGTTTCAGGTACCATATAGCCCAAGTGTTCCTACCTACGGCCAAGCAGCAAGCGTTACCCAAAGACCCAGAGACTTATCTACTATACATACTCTCCAACCTAGAGAACGAGGAATGTCCCAGTACACCTTTGAATTCCCCTAGTCAACTGAATTCGCCCACCTCCTAAACAGGATTCTCTGCCAACAGCCTTCAAGCACTCCCAAGCCAGAGAGCATGGTTATCTATTGATCGCGCTTCTCACGAGAACCGAGCTACTCAACGTTATAGGTGAATTACGTTATTGCACTGCAGGCGCATACATCTAATAAACTTGCTCTTTTGCGCTATTGGTTGTAACTTCAGGAACATACCTCCACCCTTCCCTCCTTCTTGCCCTTCACTGATACAAGTGGTCGGTTGAATATTCCTCCCTATTCTCATTACCTCGGCATACCGACCTCCTACACTTGTTTTTTTTAGCGTCTCTTCAATAAGCCCCTCAAGTGCAGAGCAGGTGTTATCTTCCTCTTGACATGTCCATCACATGATTACCGCGCATATGAATCCCCTAACACCCAGAATGTCATGGTCTGACGGATAAGGTCGTCGCAAACTTGGCACTGATGCACTTTGACCCCATTCATGGAGGGCGCGCTACCTACCTCTAGACAACAGATAGTGTAATGGTTGCCGGACATAGGAATTATTAATTCATTCACTAGGAACTGTCATTAAAATCACGTTTTACGCATCTTTTTTTTATCTTGACATTTTTGTTTTTTTGTTAAAAAATTAAACCATTTATCCCTACATTTTCCAAATCAATCATCATCAATCATGTTAAATTAACTTTCCTCTGTATTTTCTAATAACAACAAACAACAATCAATCATCATAATCACCACCATAACCCACCCTAAAACATATCATACAAAGCAACTTTCTCCCTACAACTCATCACATCCATGCCATTAAAAAACCAAACAAAAATAGAAATCATAACCATAAATCATAAAACAATTATTAAACAAACTCCCTGTTCTTGTAGCTTATAAAAAGCATGACACTGAAGATGTCAAGATGGCTGCTATAAACACCCAAGAACAAAAGACTTAGTCCTAACCTTACTGTTAGTTTTTGCTAGGTATATACATGCAAGTATCCGCGCTCCAGTGTAGAAGCCCTGGACACCTTAACTAGGTAGATAGGAGCGGGCATCAGGCACACCATTACCGTAGCCCAAAACGTCTAGCACTTGCCACACCCCCACGGGTAATCAGCAGTAGTTAATATTAAGCAATGAGTGTAAACTTGACTTAGCCATAGCAAATCTAGGGTTGGTAAATCCTGTGCCAGCCACCGCGGTCATACAGGAGACCCAAATTAACATTATAACGGCGTAAAGAGTGGTCACATGCTATCCAAGTAACTAAGATTAAAAAGCAACTGAGCTGTCACAAGCCCAAGATGCTGATAAGGCCTCCTCATTAAAGAAGATCTTAGAACAACGATTAATTGAACTCCACGAAAGCCAGGGCCCAAACTGGGATTAGATACCCCACTATGCCTGGCCCTAAATCTTGATGCTTACACGTACTAAAGCATCCGCCCGAGAACTACGAGCACTAACGCTTAAAACTCTAAGGACTTGGCGGTGCCCCAAACCCACCTAGAGGAGCCTGTTCTATAATCGATGATCCACGATATACCTGACCATTCCTTGCCAGAACAGCCTACATACCGCCGTCTCCAGCTCACCTACCCTGAAAGACCAACAGTGAGCGCAACAGCCCCACCACGCTAATACGACAGGTCAAGGTATAGCCTATGGAATGGTAGCAATGGGCTACATTTTCTAAGTTAGAACATAACGGCAAAGGGGTATGAAATAACCCCTAGAAGGCGGATTTAGCAGTAAAGTGGGACAATCGAGCCCTCTTTAAGCCGGCCCTGGGACACGTACATACCGCCCGTCACCCTCCTCATAGGCGCCCCCCCCCCCATAAACTAATAAGCTATCCAGCCAAAGATGAGGTAAGTCGTAACAAGGTAAGTGTACCGGAAGGTGCACTTAGACTACCAAGACGTAGCTTAAATAAAAGCATTCAGCTTACACCTGAAAAATGTCTGTTAACACCAGATCGTCTTGATGCCAACCTCTAGCCCAATCGACATGACCTGGAATAACAAAGCTACTGCATACACCCAACTAAAGCATTTACTAGTCTTAGTATAGGCGATAGAAAGGACACCATTGGCGCGATAGAGACTACGTACCGTAAGGGAAAGATGAAATATTAGTGAAATAACCTAAGCTAAAAACAGCAAAGATCAACCCTTGTACCTTTTGCATCATGGTCTAGCAAGAAAAACCAAGCAAAATGACTTTAAGTTTGCCATCCCGAAACCCAAGCGAGCTACTTACGAGCAGCTATTTTGAGCGAACCCGTCTCTGTGGCAAAAGAGTGGGATGACTTGTTAGTAGAGGTGAAAAGCCAACCGAGCTGGGTGATAGCTGGTTGCCTGTGAAACGAATCTTAGTTCACTCTTAATTCTTCTCCAAGGAAACACACAAACCCTAATGAAGCGAATTAAGGGCAATTTAAAGGGGGTACAGCTCCTTTAAAAAAGAATACAATCTCCACGAGCGGATAAATAATACTCCCAAATCAATACTGTGGGCCCTCAAGCAGCCATCAACAAAGAGTGCGTTAAAGCTCTACACCACAAAAATATAAGAACAATATGACTCCCTCATCATTAACAGGCTAACCTATATTTAAATAGGAGAATTAATGCTAGAATGAGTAACCTGGGTCCTCCCTCTACGACGCAAGCTTACATCGGCACATTATTAACAAATCACCAATATACGATAAATCAAACAAGCAGAGTATTAGGTACATTGTTAACCCGACAGAGGAGCGTCCATTAAGAAAGATTAAAACCTGTAAAAGGAACTCGGCAAACCCGTCAAGGCCCGACTGTTTACCAAAAACATAGCCTTCAGCAAACCACAGACAAGTATTGAAGGTGATGCCTGCCCGGTGACTCACGTTCAACGGCCGCGGTATCCTAACCGTGCAAAGGTAGCGCAATCAATTGTCCCATAAATCGAGACTAGTATGAATGGCTAAACGAGGTCTTAACTGTCTCTTACAGGCAATCGGTGAAATTGATCTTCCTGTACAAAAGCAGGGATAAACACATAAGACGAGAAGACCCTGTGGAACTTTAAAACCAGCAACCACCTTAAAACACATACACACCCACCGGGTTCACTGTTATACAAGATACTGGTCTGCGTTTTTCGGTTGGGGCGACCTTGGAGTAAAACAAAACCTCCAAAGATTAGACCAAACCTCTAGACTGAGAGCAACCCCTCAACGTGCTAATAGCATCCAGACCCAATATAATTGATCAATGGACCAAGCTACCCCAGGGATAACAGCGCAATCTCCTTCGAGAGTCCATATCGACGAGGAGGTTTACGACCTCGATGTTGGATCAGGACATCCTAGTGGTGCAGCCGCTACTAAGGGTTCGTTTGTTCAACGATTAACAGTCCTACGTGATCTGAGTTCAGACCGGAGTAATCCAGGTCGGTTTCTATCTATGATGAACTCTTCCCAGTACGAAAGGATAGGAAAAGTGAGGCCAATACTACAAGCAAGCCTTCGCCTTAAGTAATGAAACCAACTAAATTACAAAAGGCTATCACACCACACCACGTCCAAGAAAAGGACCAGCTAGCGTGGCAGAGCTCGGAAAATGCAAAAGGCTTAAGTCCTTTAACTCAGAGGTTCAAATCCTCTCCCTAGCTTAACTTAATAGCCCATGACCAACCACCCCCTACTAATCAACCTCATTATAGCCCTCTCCTACGCCCTCCCAATCTTAATCGCAGTAGCTTTTCTCACACTAGTAGAACGTAAAATCCTAAGCTACATACAAGGCCGAAAAGGCCCAAACATTGTCGGTCCATACGGCCTCCTACAACCCCTAGCAGACGGAGTGAAACTATTCATTAAAGAACCCATCCGACCATCAACATCCTCACCAATTCTATTTATTGCAACCCCAATACTAGCCCTACTCCTAGCAATCTCTACCTGAACTCCCCTACCATTACCATTCTCCCTAGCAGACCTCAACCTGGGCCTTTTATTCTTACTAGCTATATCAAGCCTGGCAGTATACTCCATTCTATGATCTGGCTGAGCATCCAACTCAAAATATGCCCTAATTGGGGCATTACGAGCAGTGGCCCAAACAATTTCATATGAAGTAACCCTGGCAATTATCCTCCTATCTGTTATTCTCCTTAGTGGTAACTACACTCTCAACACTCTCGCAATTACCCAAGAACCCCTATATCTTATCTTCTCATGCTGACCCCTTGCTTTAATATGATATGTCTCTACACTTGCTGAAACCAACCGCGCCCCCTTTGATTTAACAGAAGGGGAATCTGAACTAGTATCCGGATTCAACGTAGAATACGCAGCAGGCCCATTCGCACTATTCTTCCTAGCAGAATACGCTAATATTATGCTCATGAACACCATCACCGTTATTCTGTTCTTTAACCCAAGTCTACTAAACCCACCACAAGAATTATTCCCTGTAGTACTAGCCACTAAAGTCCTACTACTCTCAGCAGGATTTCTATGAATTCGTGCCTCCTACCCTCGATTTCGATATGATCAACTAATGCACTTACTATGAAAAAACTTTCTACCCCTCACACTTGCCCTATGCCTTTGACATACCAGCATACCAATTTGCTATGCGGGACTACCTCCCTATCTAAGACTACTCTAAGATCTACCGGAAATGTGCCTGAATACTAAGGGTCACTATGATAAAGTGAACATGGAGGTATACCAACCCTCTCATTTCCTACAACTTAGAAAAGCAGGAATCGAACCTACACTAGAGAAATCAAAATTCTCCATACTTCCCTTATATTACTTTCTAGTAGGGTCAGCTAAACAAGCTATCGGGCCCATACCCCGAAAATGATGGTTCAACTCCTTCCCCTGCTAATGAATCCACAGGCAAAACTAATTTTCACAATTAGCCTGCTCCTAGGAACCACTATCACAATCTCAAGCAACCATTGAGTCATAGCCTGAACCGGCCTAGAAATTAATACACTTGCTATTCTACCCCTAATCTCAAAATCCCACCACCCACGATCCATTGAAGCAGCCACTAAATACTTCCTAACCCAAGCAGCTGCTTCAACCCTAGTATTATTCTCTAGTATAACCAACGCATGACATACCGGACAATGAGACATCACCCAACTCTCTCACCCTACATCAAGCCTAATTCTAACCTCAGCTATTGCCATAAAACTAGGCCTAGTTCCATTCCACTTCTGATTTCCAGAAGTATTACAAGGCTCCCCTCTCTCCACCGGTCTTATCCTATCCACTATTATAAAACTTCCTCCAATCGCTCTTCTCTACATAACCTCCTCATCACTTAACCCCACACTCCTAACTACTCTAGCCATTCTATCAGTAGCTATTGGTGGATGAATAGGACTAAACCAAACACAAATCCGAAAAATCCTAGCCTTCTCCTCCATCTCCCACCTAGGATGGATAACAATTGTTATCATCTACAACCCTAAACTCACCCTCCTCAACTTCTACCTATACACCATAATAACTGCAGCCGTCTTTCTAACCCTAAACTCAATTAAAGTGTTAAAATTATCCACCCTAATAACAGCCTGAACTAAAGTCCCATCACTAAACGCAATACTACTTCTAACCCTACTATCCCTTGCAGGTCTACCTCCACTAACAGGATTCCTACCCAAATGACTCATCATTCAAGAACTAACCAAACAAGAAATAATCCCTGCAGCCACACTCATTTCTCTCCTCTCTCTACTAAGCTTATTCTTTTATCTCCGTCTTGCATACTGCACAACAATCACACTCCCACCACATACCACAAACCACATAAAACAATGACGCACCGGCAAATCAACTAACATCCTGATTGCCATCCTAACCACAATGTCAGTCATCCTCCTCCCCATTTCACCTATAATTCTCACCATTATCTAAGAAACTTAGGATTAATTAAACCGAAGGCCTTCAAAGCCTTAAACAAGAGTTGAACCCTCTTAGTTTCTGCTAAAGTCCGCAGGCTATTACCCTGCATCCCCTGAATGCAACCCAGGTACTTTAATTAAGCTAGGACCTTAAAATTTACTAGGCAGATGGGCTTCGATCCCATGACTCTATAGTTAACAGCTACATGCCCTAACCAACAGGCCTCTGCCTAAGACTCCGGTACACGATTAATGCACATCAATGAGCTTGCAACTCACTATGAATTTCACTACAGAGCCGATAAGAAGAGGAATTGAACCTCTGTAAAAAGGACTACAGCCTAACGCTTATTCACTCAGCCATCTTACCTGTGACATTCATTAACCGATGATTATTCTCAACCAACCACAAAGATATCGGAACCCTATACCTAATTTTCGGCGCATGAGCCGGAATAGTAGGCACTGCCCTAAGCCTTCTCATCCGAGCAGAATTAGGTCAACCCGGGGCCCTCCTAGGAGACGACCAAGTCTACAACGTAATCGTCACGGCCCATGCTTTCGTCATAATCTTCTTCATAGTTATACCCATCATAATCGGAGGATTCGGAAACTGACTAGTTCCCCTAATAATCGGAGCCCCAGACATAGCATTCCCACGAATAAATAACATAAGCTTCTGACTACTTCCCCCATCATTCCTCCTCCTTCTAGCATCCTCCACCGTAGAAGCAGGTGTCGGTACAGGCTGAACAGTATACCCTCCACTAGCTGGTAACCTAGCCCATGCCGGAGCTTCAGTTGACTTAGCAATCTTCTCCCTACACTTAGCCGGTATCTCTTCAATCCTAGGCGCAATCAACTTCATCACAACAGCAATCAACATAAAACCTCCCGCCCTATCACAATACCAAACCCCCCTATTCGTTTGATCAGTCCTAATTACTGCAGTACTCCTACTCCTCTCCCTCCCAGTTCTTGCTGCAGGAATTACAATACTTCTCACAGACCGCAACCTCAACACCACATTCTTCGACCCTGCAGGAGGAGGCGACCCAGTCCTATACCAACACCTCTTCTGATTCTTTGGTCACCCAGAAGTATACATCCTTATTCTTCCAGGATTTGGAATTATCTCCCATGTTGTAACCTACTACGCAGGAAAAAAAGAACCATTCGGCTACATAGGAATAGTATGAGCCATACTATCCATCGGATTCCTAGGATTTATCGTATGAGCTCACCACATATTCACAGTCGGAATGGACGTTGACACTCGAGCATACTTTACATCAGCCACTATAATCATTGCCATCCCAACTGGAATTAAAGTGTTCAGCTGATTAGCAACGCTTCACGGAGGCATTATCAAATGAGACCCCCCAATACTATGAGCCCTAGGATTCATCTTCCTATTCACTATCGGAGGTCTGACAGGAATTGTCCTAGCAAACTCTTCACTAGATATTGCCCTACATGACACCTACTATGTAGTAGCCCACTTCCACTACGTCCTATCAATAGGAGCTGTATTTGCAATCCTAGCAGGCTTTACACACTGATTCCCACTATTCACTGGATACACCCTCCACTCAACATGAGCCAAAACCCACTTTGGCGTAATGTTCGTAGGAGTAAACCTAACCTTCTTCCCTCAACACTTCCTAGGTCTAGCAGGTATACCACGCCGATACTCAGACTACCCTGACGCCTACACCCTATGAAATACCATCTCCTCCGTAGGTTCCCTAATCTCTCTTACAGCCGTAATTATACTAGTATTTATCATCTGAGAAGCCTTCGCATCAAAACGTAAAGTCCTACAACCAGAACTAACAAGCACTAACGTCGAATGAATCCACGGCTGCCCACCCCCCTTCCACACCTTCGAAGAACCTGCCTTCGTCCAAGTACAAGAAAGGAAGGAGTCGAACCCCCATATGTTGGTTTCAAGCCAACCGCATAAACCACTTATGCTTCTTTCTCATAAAGAAACGTTAGTAAAACCATTACATAGCCTTGTCAAGGCTAAATTGCAGGCGAAACCCCTGCACGTCTCCACCCAAACATGGCCAACCACTCACAACTCAACTTTCAAGACGCCTCCTCTCCCATTATAGAAGAACTAATAGGATTCCACGACCACGCTCTAATAGTTGCATTAGCAATCTGCAGCCTAGTACTTTACCTTCTAACCCACATACTCACAGAAAAACTTTCATCAAGCACGGTAGACGCACAAGCAATCGAAATAGTTTGAACAATCCTCCCAGCCATAGTATTAGTTATACTCGCACTACCATCCCTACGAATCCTGTACATAATAGACGAAATCAACGAACCTGACCTTACCCTAAAAGCCATCGGCCACCAATGATACTGAACATACGAATATACCGACCTCAAAGACCTAACATTCGACTCCTACATAATCCCAACATCAGACTTACCTTTAGGACACTTCCGCCTGCTAGAAGTAGACCACCGCGTTGTAGTCCCTATAAGCTCTACAATCCGAGTCATTGTCACTGCCGATGATGTACTCCACTCATGAGCTGTCCCAAGCCTGGGTGTAAAAACTGACGCGATTCCAGGACGCCTTAACCAAACCTCCTTCCTCGCCTCTCGACCCGGAGTATTCTACGGACAATGCTCAGAAATCTGCGGAGCTAACCACAGCTTCATACCAATCGTAGTAGAATCCACTCCTCTCGCTAACTTCGAAAACTGATCTTCTACAATAGCACCCTAATCATTAAGAAGCTATGAACCAGCATTAGCCTTTTAAGCTAAAGAAAGAGGACTCCACTCCTCCTTAATGGTATGCCTCAACTAAACCCCGCACCATGATTTTTTATCATGATCATTTCATGAATCACTTTTTCCCTCATTATTCAACCCAAAATTCTTACATTTGTAACAATAAATCCCCCATCCAATAAACCCCCCATCGCCCCAAGCACCACCCCCTGAACCTGACCATGAACCTAAACTTCTTCGACCAATTTTCAAGCCCATCCCTACTGGGAATCCCACTTATCCTCATTTCAATAACATTCCCCGCCCTCCTAATTCCCTCCCTAGACAACCGATGAATCACCAACCGACTTTCCACTCTCCAATTATGATTCATTAACCTAGTCACAAAACAACTAATAATACCCCTAGACAAAAAAGGACACAAATGAGCCCTAATCCTAACATCCCTAATAATCTTCCTCCTACTTATTAACCTTTTAGGCCTACTACCATACACATTCACCCCAACTACTCAACTATCTATAAACCTAGCACTAGCCTTCCCCCTATGACTCGCCACTCTACTAACAGGTTTACGAAACCAACCCTCCGCCTCACTAGGCCACCTTCTGCCAGAAGGCACCCCAACCCCACTAATCCCCGCTCTAATCCTAATTGAAACAACAAGCCTGCTCATTCGCCCACTAGCCCTAGGTGTACGCTTAACAGCCAACCTCACAGCAGGTCACCTACTCATTCAACTCATCTCCACTGCCACAACAACTCTATTCACTACAATACCAATAGTATCACTCCTAACCCTCCTAGTCCTTTTCCTGCTAACTATTCTAGAAGTAGCTGTAGCAATAATCCAAGCCTATGTTTTCGTACTCCTACTAAGCCTATACCTACAAGAAAACATCTAACCCTACAATGGCACACCAAGCACATTCCTACCACATAGTAGACCCCAGCCCATGACCTATCCTAGGAGCTGCTGCCGCTCTCCTAACTACATCAGGACTAACAATATGATTCCACTATAACTCCCCCCAACTCCTTATCCTAGGCCTACTATCCACCGCCCTAGTTATATTCCAATGATGACGAGATGTTATCCGAGAAAGCACATTCCAAGGCCACCACACCCCAACCGTACAGAAAGGACTACGATATGGTATAGCCCTATTCATCACATCCGAAGCCTTCTTCTTCCTAGGCTTTTTCTGAGCCTTCTTCCACTCAAGCCTAGCTCCTACCCCAGAACTAGGAGGACAATGACCACCCGTCGGAATCAAACCCCTTAACCCGATAGAAGTTCCACTACTAAACACTGCTATCTTACTAGCCTCTGGAGTTACCGTTACATGAGCCCACCACAGCATCACAGAAGCTAGCCGAAAACAGGCAATCCACGCCTTAACTCTAACCGTCCTTCTAGGATTCTACTTCACTGCACTACAAGCCATAGAATACTACGAAGCACCATTCTCAATCGCAGACGGAATTTACGGCTCTACATTCTTCGTTGCCACAGGATTCCACGGCCTACACGTAATCATTGGCTCAACATTCCTGTTAGTCTGCTTACTTCGCCTAATCAAATACCATTTCACACCAAACCACCACTTCGGGTTTGAAGCAGCCGCCTGATACTGACACTTCGTAGACGTCGTATGATTATTCCTCTACATCTCTATCTACTGATGAGGATCTTACTCTTCTAGTATATTAATTACAATCGACTTCCAATCCTTAAAATCTGGTTTAAACCCAGAGAAGAGTAATAAACATAATCCTATTTATACTAACCCTATCATTCACCCTGAGCATCCTACTAACCGCACTAAACTTTTGACTAGCCCAAATAAACCCAGACTCAGAAAAACTATCCCCCTACGAATGCGGGTTCGATCCTCTAGGCTCCGCCCGACTGCCCTTCTCAATCCGATTTTTCCTAGTAGCTATCCTATTCCTCCTCTTTGACCTAGAAATCGCCCTCCTACTCCCACTACCATGAGCCACTCAACTAGAATCCCCCATAACCACCCTAACCTGAACCTCTGTCCTCCTCCTTCTCCTTACACTAGGACTTATCTACGAATGAATCCAAGGCGGATTAGAATGAGCAGAGTAACAGAAAGTTAGTCTAACCAAGACGGTTGATTTCGACTCAACAAATTATAGCTCGCACCCTATAACTTTCTTCATGACCTACCTCCACCTCAGCTTCTACTCAGCTTTCACCCTAAGCAGCCTAGGCCTAGCTTTCCACCGAACCCATCTAATCTCAGCCCTTCTCTGTCTAGAGAGCATAATACTATCCATATACGTGGCACTCGCCATATGACCCATCCAAATACAATCACCATCCTCCACCATCCTACCAATCATCATACTAACATTCTCCGCCTGCGAAGCAGGAACAGGCCTAGCCCTGCTAGTTGCCTCCACCCGAACTCACGGTTCAGACCATCTACACAACTTCAACCTTCTACAATGCTAAAAATCTTAATTCCAACCGCAACACTCCTACCCCTAACCCTCATGTCTCCACTTAAACACCTATGAACTAATATCACACTGCACAGCCTAATCATTGCTACCATCAGCCTACAATGATTAACACCAACATACTACCCAAGCAAAAGCTTAACCCCCTGAACATCAATTGATCAAATCTCTTCCCCCCTTCTAGTCCTCTCATGCTGACTCCTTCCTCTTATAATCATAGCAAGCCAAAACCACCTAGAACAAGAACCCATTATCCGTAAACGAATCTTTGCTACAACAGTAATTCTAGCCCAACTATTTATCCTCCTAGCTTTCTCAGCCTCCGAACTAATACTCTTCTACATCGCATTTGAAGCTACCCTCATCCCCACCCTTATCCTTATTACACGATGAGGAAATCAACCAGAACGACTAAACGCCGGAATCTACCTCCTATTCTACACCCTAGCCAGCTCACTCCCCCTACTAATCGCCATCCTACACCTACAAAACCAAATCGGCACACTCTACCTCCCCATACTAAAACTACACCACCCTACAATAAACTCCTCCTGATCCGGATTAATCGCAAGCCTCGCCCTACTCCTTGCCTTCATAGTTAAAGCCCCCCTATATGGACTGCACCTATGACTTCCCAAAGCACACGTAGAAGCCCCAATCGCCGGTTCCATACTACTAGCCGCCCTTCTCCTAAAACTAGGAGGCTACGGCATCATACGAATCACAATCCTAGTAAACCCAGCATCAAACAACCTACACTACCCATTCATCACCCTAGCCTTATGAGGTGCACTAATAACCAGCGCCATCTGCCTACGACAAATTGACCTAAAATCGCTAATCGCCTATTCATCTGTTAGCCACATAGGACTAGTCGTAGCCGCAACCATAATCCAAACCCAATGAGCATTCTCAGGGGCAATAATCCTAATAATCTCACACGGCTTAACCTCATCAATACTATTCTGCCTAGCCAACACCAACTACGAACGAACCCACAGCCGAATCCTCCTCCTCACACGAGGACTCCAACCCCTCCTACCACTGATAGCCATCTGATGACTTCTAGCGAACCTAACAAACATAGCTCTTCCCCCAACAACGAACCTTATAGCAGAATTAACCATCGTCATCGCACTATTCAACTGATCTGCCTTTACAATCATCCTAACAGGAGCGGCAATCCTACTTACTGCTTCTTACACCCTCTACATACTCATAATAACACAACGAGGCACACTTCCATCCCACATTACCTCAATCCAAAACTCCACCACTCGAGAACACCTCCTCATAGCCCTCCACATAATCCCAATACTACTCCTCATCCTTAAACCTGAACTAATCTCTGGCATCCCCGTATGCAAGTATAGTTTTAATCAAAACATTAGACTGTGATCCTAAAAATAGAAGTTAAAATCTTCTTACCTGCCGAGGGGAGGTCAAACCAACAAGAACTGCTAACTCTTGAGTCTGAGTATAAAACCTCAGTCCCCTTACTTTCAAAGGATAATAGTAATCCAATGGTCTTAGGAGCCACTCATCTTGGTGCAAATCCAAGTGAAAGTAATGGACCTATCACTAGTCCTAAACACATTCATATTACTAACCCTAGCAACCCTCTCCACACCCATCCTATTCCCCCTCCTATCTCCCAACTCCAAAAGTACCCCTAACATCATCACAAACACAGTCAAAACCTCCTTCTTAATCAGCTTAATCCCCATAACTATCCACATCTACTCAGGGACAGAAAGCCTTACTTCCCTATGAGAATGAAAATTCATCATAAACTTCAAAATCCCTATCAGCCTAAAAATAGACTTCTACTCACTTACCTTCTTCCCTATCGCACTATTCGTCTCATGATCCATCCTACAATTTGCAACATGATACATAGCCTCAGATCCCCACATTACAAAATTCTTCATCTACCTCCTACTATTCCTAATAGCAATACTCATCCTAATCCTTGCTAACAATCTATTCGTCCTATTTATCGGCTGAGAGGGAGTCGGAATTATATCCTTCCTACTAATCAGCTGATGACACGGCCGAGCAGAGGCCAATACCGCTGCCTTACAAGCCGTCTTATACAACCGAGTTGGAGACATCGGCCTCATCCTCTGCATAGCATGACTAGCCTCAACTATAAACACCTGAGAAATCCACCAACTCCCCTCCCCATCACAAACCCCAACATTACCCCTATTAGGTCTCATTCTAGCCGCAACCGGTAAGTCAGCCCAATTCGGCCTCCATCCTTGACTGCCCGCCGCCATAGAAGGACCCACTCCTGTCTCCGCCCTACTTCATTCCAGCACAATAGTAGTAGCCGGAATCTTCCTACTCATCCGAACCCACCCTCTACTTAGCAATAACCAAACCGCCCTAACCCTCTGCCTATGCCTAGGAGCCCTATCTACCCTATTCGCAGCTACATGTGCCCTCACCCAAAACGATATCAAAAAAATCATCGCCTTTTCTACCTCAAGCCAATTAGGCCTAATAATAGTTACAATCGGACTCAACCTCCCCGAACTTGCCTTCCTTCACATCTCAACACACGCATTCTTCAAAGCCATACTCTTCCTATGCTCAGGATCCATTATCCACAACCTAAACGGCGAACAGGACATCCGAAAAATAGGAGGACTCCAAAAAATAATACCCACAACCACCTCATGCTTCACTATTGGCAACTTAGCCCTAATAGGAACTCCATTCCTAGCAGGATTTTACTCAAAAGACCAAATCATCGAAAGCCTTAACACATCCTACCTAAACACCTGAGCCTTACTACTAACCCTACTAGCTACGTCATTCACCGCAGTATACACAATTCGCATGACCGTACTAGTACAGACCGGCTTCGTTCGGATTCCTCCTCTAACCCCAATAAATGAAAACAACCCCGCAGTGACTTCACCCATCACTCGACTCGCACTAGGAAGCATCCTAACAGGATTCCTCATCACCTCATTCATCATCCCCACAAAAACTCCCACAATAACCATACCCCCATCCATCAAAATAATAGCCTTAGTAGTAACTGCCCTAGGAATTGCTTTTGCTCTAGAAATCTCAAAAATAGCCCAAACCCTCATCCTCACAAAACAAACCGTCTTCTCAAACTTCTCTACGTCCCTAGGATACTTTAACCCCCTAGCTCACCGCTTAACCATATCTAATCTCCTCAACGGAGGACAAAACATCGCCTCACACCTAATCGACCTATCCTGATACAAAATCCTAGGCCCAGAAGGACTAGCCAATCTACAACTAATAGCAACCAAAACCGCCACCTCCCTCCACTCAGGCCTAATCAAGGCCTACCTAGGAGCATTTGCCCTATCCATCATTATCATCCTCATATCCATACACAGAACCAACTAATGGCCCTCAATCTTCGTAAAAACCACCAAATCCTCAAAGTCATCAACAACGCCCTAATTGACCTCCCCACACCACCAAACATCTCCACATGATGAAACTTCGGGTCTTTACTGGGCATTTGCCTAATCGTCCAAATCGTTACAGGTCTCCTGCTAGCCACTCATTACACAGCAGACACCAACCTAGCTTTCTCCTCTGTAGCTCACATATGCCGTGACGTCCAATTCGGCTGACTAATCCGCAACCTCCACGCAAACGGAGCCTCCTTCTTCTTCATCTGCATCTACCTTCACATCGGCCGAGGAATCTACTATGGCTCATACCTAAACAAAGAAACCTGAAACATTGGAGTTATCCTACTACTAACCCTCATAGCAACCGCCTTCGTAGGCTACGTCCTACCATGAGGCCAAATATCATTCTGAGGCGCTACAGTAATTACAAATCTATTCTCAGCAATCCCCTACATTGGACAAACATTAGTAGAATGAGCCTGAGGAGGATTCTCCGTAGACAACCCTACACTAACCCGCTTCTTCGCTCTTCACTTCCTTCTCCCATTTGTTATCGTAGGCCTCACACTAGTTCATCTCACCTTCCTACACGAAACAGGATCAAACAACCCAACCGGAGTACCCTCAGACTGTGACAAAATTCCATTCCACCCATACTACACCGTAAAGGACATTCTAGGCTTCGCACTAATAATCTCCCTACTCGTCTCCCTAGCCCTATTCTCCCCAAACCTCCTAGGAGACCCAGAAAACTTCACACCAGCTAACCCTCTAGTAACTCCCCCTCATATTAAACCCGAATGATACTTCCTATTCGCCTACGCCATTCTACGATCCATCCCAAATAAATTAGGAGGTGTTCTAGCCCTAGCTGCTTCAATCCTCGTACTATTCCTAATACCCCTACTCCACACATCCAAACTACGATCAATAACCTTCCGCCCTATCTCACAAATCCTATTCTGAGCCCTAGTTGCAAACGTCCTCATCCTCACATGAGTAGGAAGCCAACCAGTAGAACACCCATTCATCATCATCGGCCAACTAGCCTCACTCTCGTACTTCACAATCATTCTAGTCCTATTCCCCATCGCAGCCGCACTAGAAAACAAACTCCTAAAACTCTAATCAACTCTAATAGTTTATAAAAACATTGGTCTTGTAAGCCAAAGATTGAAGACTAAACCCCTTCTTAGAGTTCCCACATCCCACCATTCAAGGAGAAAGGAATCAAACCTTCATTACCAACTCCCAAAGCTGGCGTTCTAAATTAAACTACTCCCTGACCTACCCTCTAAACAGCCCGAATCGCCCCCCGAGACAACCCCCGCACAAGCTCCAACACCACAAACAAAGTCAATAATAAACCTCACCCACCAATTAAAAGTATACCCACACCCTCTGAATAAAGAACAGCCACTCCACTAAAATCCAACCGAACTGATAACAACCCCCCACCACTAACCGTACTTTCTCCCGTCAATAACCCCAACATACCTCCCACAACAAGGCCCACCAACACAACCAACCCCATTCCAAATCCATAACCAACAACCCCCCAGCTCACCCAAGATTCAGGATACGGATCCGCCGCTAATGAAACCGAATAAACAAACACCACCAACATTCCCCCCAAATAAACCATCACAAGCACCAAAGACACAAAAGAAACCCCCAAACTCACCAACCAACCACACCCCGCAACAGCAGCCACCACTAACCCTAGCACCCCATAATAAGGAGACGGATTAGACGCAACCGCTAAGCCACCCAAAGCAAAACACACCCCTAAAAACAAAACAAATTCTATCATAAATTCCTGCTCGGCCTCTCTCCGAGATCTATGGCCTGAAAAACCATCGTTAAAAAATTTAACTACAAGAAT